GTAAATATATAAAAACTCTGGAGTGATTTAAAAATAAAGGCGAAAACGGCTGTGTTCGCTCTCGGGTGTTTTGCGCTCATGATTCGAGGTGCTGTGAAAAATAGCAGATATCTGGTAGCCCCAGATATTGATAGGATTTCTTATAATCTTTTTCTCTCGCGTTAAAAAAAAAATAAAACGGTTTTGTAAAAATAACTTCTTATAGGATTGCGGGTTTGTAATTTTAGTATGGGAAAGTGGGATTGATTTTGGTGAAAACTTGAAAAATCGAGTAAAAAAACGTGTTCAAAGCGGGATTTCTTTAGTAAAAAAGAATGGAATTTTCAGCAATATGGAAAAATATGTCTAACAAGCATTAAGAGATGTATCCATATAGGAGAAAGTGCTAGACCAAGAATATAGCTCCACCTGGACTAATGGTCTACCCCGGAGAGGGGTGACGGTAACGGGCATATATGGGTGTCAGGTGAAAGGTACCCTTAAAAAAGGCAACCAGGGGTGGCGCAGGCATACGTGATCAGAACATGAGGCCAAATGTACCAGGATAAAGGGTGCGACCAAAGGTCTTGGAAAGAGCAAGTATGGCGGGGTGGTTCCGGACCATTGAGGTGTTCTTGAAGGTGTAACCAGCGGCCTTGGAAAGGACATAGACGGGAGGAGTTACAATATATGGACGTGAAAAGCGGGACTGTGTGCTTTGGTGAAAGGATAGAGGATTTCACGGGAAGGGATAAATCATGGGACACCGGTTTGAAGTAGATAGCCATGGTTACTAATAACGGACAACCTCTGTTAAATGGGACGACCAGAAAATGAGGAGGGGAAAGTATGTGAATGAACCAGTTTTGTATATAATTAATTAAAGTCAGATTCTCGTTTAATAGGCGTGAGGCAAAACGATTAATGTATTATTATACATAGCAATATGAGGACCATATATGTAAAGAGTACATATATAGGCCGAATTCCGGATCAAAATGGTGGGGGGGGTAGGGGGGGGGTCCTAGGAGAGTTATTTTTTACGGTTTTATGGATGCTCATAGAGTAGTTAAATGCGGTTTGTTGCTCTAAGGGATACCCGGCTTTGGTTTACAAGAACAATGCTTTTATAGATTTAAGCTATTAGAGCAGGTGAGGTTTGAGATTTTGTTTTCTGCTAGGCCTAATATTGGGTTGGCTAGGAAGAATGTGAAGTATAGGATTGCGGCTAGCTGTCCAATTTCCGTGAATGGTGGTTCTACTGGTTTGGTGGCTGCTCAAGTGATGACAATGAATGTGGTGATAAAAGATCAAAATATGAGTTGTATGAAGGGTCGGAATATTATAGATCGGGTGTGGGCGGTGTGGGTGAAGGGCATTGTGAAGAGGATGGTGACGGATAGGATTAGGGCAAGGGTCCCGCCGAGTTTGTTTGGGATTGATCGGAGAATTCCGTAGGCGAACAGGAAGTATCATTCGGGCTTAATATGTTGGGGGGTAGTTATGGGGTTGGCCTTAGAGAAATTTTCTGGGTCGTTTAAGATGTCGGGGTAAAATGAAAGGATGGTGAATAGTAGGGTGATTATTATAGTTAGTATAAGGGTGTCTTTGTAGGAGTGATAGGGGTGGAATGGAATTTTGTCGATGTCTGAGTTTGTCCCCAGAGGGTTGTTAGAGCCTTCGTTATGAAGAAGTAGGATATGAATTGAGGATATAGAAATAATGGTGAATGGGAGGATGAAGTGGAGAGCAAAGAATCGGGTTAGTGTTGGGTCGCTAATTGCGAAGCCGCCTCATAATCAGGTGGTTAGGGTTGTTCCTAGGTAGGGGATGGCGGTTAGGAGGTTTGTGATTACGGTTGCTGCTCAGAATGATATTTGTCCTCACGGTAGGACGTAGCCGAAGAAAGCGGTGGCTATTAGGATGATTAATAGGGTGGTGCCTGATAGTCATACTTCTTTATTGAGGTATGATCCGTAGTAGACTCCTCGTGCAATATGGGTGTAGATGCAAATAAAAAATAGGGATGCGCCGATGGCGTGTGTGTTTTGTATGATTCAACCGTAGGGAACGTCTCGGGAGATGTGGGTGATGGATGAGAAGGCCAGGGCGATATTGGCTGTGTAGTGGATTGCTAGGAAGAATCCGGTTGTGGTTTGGATTATTAAGCAGGCAAGTAGTATTGATCCAAAGTTTCATCAGGTTGAGATATTTGATCCTACTGGGAGGAGGTTGAATAGTGTAAGTATATGTTGGCGGGACATGTTTTTGTAGTTGATGAACAACGGTGGTTTTTCAGGCCGCAGGACTCTATAGAGTAAAAACTATGTTTTTAGTAGAGTATCTGCTTTATTTTATTTTGACTTTAGTATTTTTTGGTGTTGTGGTTTTAAGTTTTGCTGTTGTGTCTTATCAGGGGGTTGTTTCTTTAGTTGGAATTTCTTTTTTTTGTTGTGTTGCTATAGTTGTAATGGGTCGTACTTATGCTGCATTGGTGATGTATATTGTGTATTTGGGGGGGTTGGTTGTAGTTTTTGGTTATTGTGTGAGTGTGGAAAAAGGTGAGGCGGTTGTTGGTGTTAGTGAGTCTTGATATTTTGTTGTGTTTTTTGGTGTAGGAGCCGCTGTGTGTGTATTAATACTAGTTCTTGGGGGTAGTGGGCAGGGTTTATTGGTTTATTCTGGGTGGGAGGATTGGGTGTGTTTAGAGGTAAATGGTTATGGTGTTTTTTATTGTGGGGGGGGAGTAGGGTTAGTGGTGTGTGCTTGAGGTTTAGTTGTGGCCTTGTTTTCTGTTTTGGTTATTTTGGGTTGGACTCGGTTAGGTGGCCTCCGCCCTTTTAGGCGGGGGCCAGGATAAGTGAGATAAGTAGGGTGAGGGTGAACGTGGTCATGTAGTTTTTGATTATGTTCTTTTGTTGTGTCGAGAGGAGGGTCAGTTGGATAAATGTTTTACTGAGTCCTTTTGGGCCTCAGTTTTCCAGGGCTCATAGGTCTATGAGTTCTGTTGAAATTTGTTGGCTTGATTTTAACATGCCTATTGTTATGGCTCGGTGGGGAATATTGAAGAATGCTAGTTGGTTAAAGAATGTGTTAATGGTTGATGATTTTTGAGGGGGGCGAGGTAAGGTTGTCTGTAGGAAGTCTTTTGATAGGGCGATTCCTAGTATTGTTATAGTTAATGCTATGAGTTTTACTGTTTTTGGTATTGTTGTTATAGGTGGGGTTTGTAGGGTTGATAGTTTAGTAACGCTGCCGATAAGGGTGGAGGCAAGGGTGAGACGTATTAGTGGGGAAATAGTGTTTTTGGTTTCTTTATGGGGGTTAATGTTGATGCGTGATGGTCCTGTTAGAATGAGTAGAATAATTTGTATGCTGTAGGAAGCAGAGAGGATTGTTGCGATTAATGTGATTGTTAGGGCTCACAGGTTTACGTAGGAGTTTGTTATGGTTTCGATGATGGTGTCTTTTGAGTAAAAGCCCGATAGGAAGGGCATACCCATTAATGAGAGGCTGGCAATTATGGTGAATGATGAGGTTATAGGTGCAGTTTTTAGTAGATTGCCTATTATTCGAAGATCTTGTTCGTTATTTAGGCTATGGATAAATGAGCCGGAGCAAAGGAACAACAGGGCTTTGAAAAAGGAGTGTACGGTTATGTGGAGGAAGGCGAGAGTGGATTGGTTTAGTCCAAGTATTGTTATTATTAGTCCTAGTTGGCTTGTGGTAGATAGTGCGATGATTTTTTTGATGTCATGTTGTGAGATTGCTGCAGCTGCAGCGAATATGGTTGTTGTTGCTCCAAGGATTAAGCATGCTGTTTTTATAGTATGGCTGTTGTTAAGGATGGGGTGTAGTCGGATTAGTAGAAATACTCCGGCTACAACTATGGTGCTGGAGTGAAGGAGGGCTGATACGGGTGTAGGCCCTTCTATTGCTGCTGGTAGTCATGGGTGGAGGCTGAATTGTGCGGATTTTCCCATGGCTGCTGCTATTAGGCCGACTGTGGGGATAAGATTTGTTACTTTATATTGAATTAGTAGCTCTTGTATATTTATTGATGAGAAAGTGATAAGTCAGGCGGTAGTAAGGATGAGTCCGATATCCCCAATTCGATTGTAAATGATGGCTTGTAGGGCTGCTGTGTTAGCGTTTGATCGTGTCCCTCATCACCCGATTAGGAGGAAGGATATAATTCCTACGCCTTCTCAGCCGATAAAGAGTTGATATATGTTGTTGGCTGTAATGATGATTATTATTGTGATTAGGAAGGTGATTAAATATTTAATGAATTTGGTGATATTAGGGTCGGATGCTATATATCAGATGGAGAATTCAGTGATAGATCATGTAATAAATAGTGCTATTGGGATAAAGATCAATGATAGTGTGTCTAGTGTGATGGTAATGTTGATGTTTTCTGTTGGGGTGGTAATTAGGGGAGGTAGTGTTATTGTTAGTTCGCAGTTGTTATTTATTAGTGAGTTGAGGGGGACTATGCTGATTATGAATGTCAATATTAGGGTGTATTTGGTATTGTTTAGGTTGTGTTTGGAGAGGGGTAGTATTGTGGATATGGTTAAGGAAAAGAAGATAGTTAGGACGATGGTTGGTGTGACTAGGCTCATTTTCTATTACTTGGATTTGCACCAAGAGCCTTGGCGCCTAAGACCAGCGGAGTGACTGTTTTCCTTTAATAGAAGAGAGGGCTGGTATTTTACCAGATTGAAGAGTTAGCAGGTCTTTTGAACCTCTCGGTGTGTGAGGTGGTATCTATTTTCAGGGTCACAACTTGATATTTTTTTTAAATTACACACACTTCTAATGATTAATTCTGGTTTTATGGAAATTATTGCTAGTGGGATAATGTGTAGGATTATTAATAGGTGTTCTCGTGAGTGTGTCGGCTCCGTTTGGCTGTCAAGTAGAGTTGGTCCTATTTGTGTCGATAGGAACATGTGTAGGGAGTAGGAGGCGGTGATTAGTATTGACAGTCCGAGCAAGATAATAGTTGTTGGACATCAGTTGAATAGGGAAGATATAATTAGTAGTTCGCTTGTGAAGTTTAGGGCAGGAGGAGTAGCAATGTTTATGAGGTTGGTTAGTAGTCACCAGGTTGTGGTTATAGGGAGGATATTGTGGAAGCCTCGTGTTAGAATCAGAATCCGGGTGTGTGTGCGTTCATAGGTTGTATTGGCTAGACAGAAGAGTGCTGAGGAGGTAAAGCCGTGGGCGATTATTAGGGCCATGGCCCCGGATAGGCCTCATGGTGTTTGAATGATGATTGCAGCTACTACTAGGCCTATGTGGCTGATGGAGGAGTAGGCGATTAGGGATTTTAGGTCTGTTTGTTGTAGGCATGTCAGGTTGGCTAGGATGGCCCCTCATAGGGCTAGTACGATGAATGGAAGGAATATATCTGTTTTTGTTGTGGGTAGAACTTGTATTATGCGGATAATGCCGTATCCTCCAAGTTTTAGTAGGATTGCTGCTAGGACTATTGAGCCAGCGATTGGAGCTTCTACGTGGGCTTTTGGAAGTCAGAGGTGTAGTCCGTAGATAGGTATTTTTGCTAGGAATGCGGTTAGACAGGCTATTCATAGTAGGAGGCTGGTTCATTGGTTTGGGGGGTGTAGTAATTGGAGGAAAAGGGTTGGAGTGTTTGTTGAGTTATTGATAAAAATAATGGCTATAAGTAGTGGTAGAGAGGTTGTCAGTGTGTATAGTATAAAGTATGTTCCTGCAGTTAGTCGTTCTGTTTGTTGTCCTCATCGTGTAATGATGATAAGGGTGGGGATTAGGGTAGCCTCGAATATAATATATATTAGGGTAAGGTTGGATGCTGTAAATGTTGTTGAAATAAATAGTTGTAGGAGGGTAAGTGTTATTAGGAATGTTCGTTGTCGTTGTAGTGGTTCTTTGGTTATTGCGTGTTGGCTAGCTATGGTTATTAGTGGAAGAAGTCAAAAAGATAGTGTAAGGAGCGGTGCTGAGATATGGTCTAGGCTTAGGAGTGTATTTGATTTAGGTTCTAGCAGGGTCAGGCTTAGTAGTGCTAATATAAACATATAAGAGGTTGTTGTTGGGTATAGCATTTTGGGTTTCAGGATAAGAATTGTTGGGATTAATATTGTTGCTATTATGAAGATTTTAAGCATTATAAAAGGCTTAAGTTTTTTAGGAAGTCATTTCCGTGAGTTCGTGTGATTGCGACGACTAGACTAAGGCCTACTGCTGCTCCACAGACAGAGATAGTAAGTAGGATAATTGGTATTGGGGTTTGTGACAGGGTTAGTGAAGTTGAGGTGTACGTAACTAGTAGTATGAATAGAAGAAGTATTATCGTTTCGATACATATAAGTGCTAGTATGAGGTGTTTATGTTGTATGGATAGGCTTAAGATGGTGGTTGTAAAGGCTGTGGCAAGGATGGTTTTGGCTAGTTCCATTATTGGGGCTTAATTGGTTAAGTTCTTTTGAGTCGAAATCAAACATCTGATTAGACTACCCCAACACTCTGTTCATTCTAGTCCGCCTTGGAGTCATTCGTATACAAGGCCTAGTGTTAGGAGGACTAAGAGGGTGGTGGTTATAGTTATGGTGGCGGTTGTTGGATTTGTGTTAATGCTTCAGGGGATAGGAAGTAGTAAGACAATTTCTAAGTCAAATAAGATGAATAGGATTGCGACTAGGAAGAATTGGATAGAGATGGGGGAGCGTGCGTTGCCTAGTGGATCAAATCCGCATTCGTAGGGGGAAAGTTTGTTGATATCCGGTTTTGTTGGTATTAGGGCATTGATGGCGTATAGGAGGGTTGCTGTTGCTGTGGCTATAATGATAAGTAGAGTGAGGCTAATTATTTCTTCCCTGTGGGGGCCTTATGCTTGGAGGGCATTTATACTTGTATACTAAAGAAATATGAGCCTCATCAGTATACTGAGACATATAGGAATAGTCAGACAATGTCTACGAAGTGTCAGTATCAGATTGCGGCTTCATATCCAAAGTGGTGGGTAGTTGTAAAGTGAAATTGTATGAGGCGTATTAGGCAGATTATTAGGAAGGAGGTTCCGATTATTACGTGGAGGCCGTGGAAACCTGTGGCTACAAAAAATAGTGAGCCGTATACGCTGTCAGAGATGGTAAATGGTGTTTCTATGTACTCTGACACTTGGAGGGCTGTGAAATAGATTCCGAGGATAATGGTAATTGTTAGTGCGTATGTGGCTTCTTTTTTATTTCCTTTTATTATAGTGTGGTGTGATCATGTGATAGTTGCGCCGGATGAGAGTAGAACTGCGGTGTTGAGTAGAGGGACATCTATTGGATTTAGTGGGGTAATTCCGGTCGGGGGTCACTCTGCGCCAAGTTCTGGTGTAGGTACAAGGCTGACGTGGTAGAGAGTTCAAAAGAAGCCTAGAAAGAAGAACACCTCTGATGTGATGAATAGGATCATACCGTATCGTATGTTTTTTTGTACGCCTAAAGTGTGATGTCCTTGGTAGGTGCCCTCTCGGATGACATCTCGTCATCATTGAATAAGGGTAAGTGTGAGAGTAAGAAGTCCTAGTTTTAATACCAGGGTTGTGGTCGTGTGGAACCACAGAGCTAGTCCTGAAGCTAGAAGTAAGGATCCTGCCGCTCCGGTCAAGGGTCAGGGGCTCGGGTCGACTATGTGATATTGGTGTAGTTGGTGGGTCATTATGTATTTTCTTGTAAGTATAGGATGATTAGAAGGACAAAAACATAGGCTTGGATGCAGGCTACTGCCAGTTCTAGGAGTGTGAGTAGAGATAATAGGATAAATGCTAGTGAGCTGATGGAGATGTAGGTGTTAATAAGATTGATGGTGGCGGAGCTTACTATTGTTATAAGGAGGTGGCCGGCGGTGATATTAGCTGTTAGTCGCACCCCTAGTGCGATGGGTCGTATTAATAGGCTGACCGTTTCAATTAGGATCATAAATGGAATTAGCGGGGTTGGGGAACCTTCTGGTAGGAGGTGGGCTAGTGTTAGAGATAGTTTGTTTTTTAGGCCGGTAATAACGGTGGCTAGTCATAGGGGGAGGGCTAGGGCTATATTTATTGATAGTTGGGAGGTTGATGTGAAGGTGTATGGTAGCAGACTTAGTAGATTAGATAGTAGGATTATGAGGATGAGGCCGGCTAGTATGCGGGATCATTTTTGTCCTTCTGGGGTGAGTTGACTTGTTATGTTGGATACAAACATTTTTAGGAATATGGTGGTGATAGTTGTTATGCGGTTTCCGATAAGTTTTGGTTTGTGGTAAATCAGAAAAAATGGGATTATAATTGATAGGGGTGTTGTAGGGATTAGGATGAGTTCTGGGCTTGTGAATTGTTCGAATATGGTTATGTTCATGGTGCGGGCGGTGTTGTTGGTTTGGGGTTAAAAGCAGCTTGTTTTTTTGGTTCTATGATTAATATAAAGGTTTTAATTTTTAGTGTAATTAGGGTGAGAGTTAGTCAGGTTCATAGATAAACTATGAGAATGTGTACAATGTCTAGTTGTGGCATTCACTAAGGAAAGTGTTTTCCTCCCCAACTTAAAAGGTTGATGCTATAAAAGCTTCTTAGTGATTGCTCTGAGGCTAGTCATTGTTCGAAGTGGTATAGGGGGACGGCTTCTGCTGCGATAGGCATAAAGCTGTGGTTTGCTCCGCAAATTTCTGAGCACTGACCGAAAAACACCCCGGTTCGAGATGTTGCTAATGGAATTTGATTTAGACGTCCCGGTACGGCGTCTACTTTAACGCCTAAGGATGGGATTGTTCATGAGTGGAGTACGTCTTCTGCGGTTACTACAATTCGGGTTTGTAAGCCTGCTGGTATTACCATGCGGTGGTCGACTTCGAGTAGGCGGGGCGAGCCTTTTGGAAGGCTGTGTGTTTGTAGCATGTAGGAGTCGTACGAAATGTGGGTTTCGTCTGAGTATTCGTAGTTTCAGTATCATTGATGGCCGGTAGTTTTAATTGTGAGATAGGGGTCGAATACTTCTTCTATTAGGTACAGGGATCGGACTGATGGAAGGGCTGTTAGGATTAGAATTATGATTGGGGCGGCTGTTCATGCGGCTTCTAGCTGTTCTACCTCTTCTGATGGGTCGTTGTGGGTCAGGGTTGTTGCAGTTGCAGTGATGGTAAATATTAGGATTACTAGTGTTATTAGGCATGTAAGAAGAAGGACGTGATCGTGTAGGAATACGACTTCTTCTATTGTTGGGCTTAGGGCTTCTTGTAGTGATAGTTGAGTTGCGTGGGGCATTGAGAATCACAGATGTTGTGATTTGACTATGACAAAGTCATGTAATATGTTTACTAGATTCTCGGGAGGAAAGCATAAGTGTGCGGTTAACTTGAAATTAACAAGTGGTAGTTGAAATCTGCCTCTTCTCGGGTCAGGGTCATTGTATATATGAGATATATTCTCGGATCGGGGCATATGTGTTATTTGGTATAAAGGTGGGTTCGGTGTGGGTGTGGTGTGGGGGAGGTGTTCCGTATAGTCATTCGATGTGAGTTTTTTTTCCAAGTTGGAGTGTTGGTTTACGTTTGTATGTGAGTGCTTCTCAAACAATAAATAGTGATATTAGTACTGCGACTAGGGAGATTGTTGAGCCAATTGATGAGATGGTGTTTCATAGGGTGAAGGCATCTGGAAAGTCCGAGTATCGGCGAGGCATTCCAGCTAGTCCTAGGAAGTGTTGTGGGAAGAATGTTATGTTGACACCTAAGAATATTACTCAGAATTGAGTTTTAGTTAAAGTTTGATTAAGGGAGTATCCTGTAAATAAGGGGAATCAGTGGGTGAGGCCCCCCATGATGGCGAATACTGCGCCTATGGATAGAACATAGTGAAAGTGTGCTACAACATAGTAGGTGTCATGGAGGACAATATCTAGGGATGAGTTTGCTAGGATAATTCCAGTTATACCGCCCACGGTAAATAGGAAGATAAAACCTAGGGCTCAGTAGATTGGGGTTTGTCATTTGATGTGTCCTCCGGTGAGGGTGGCTAGCCACCCAAAGACTTTGATTCCTGTTGGGATTGCGATAATTATTGTGGCTGCTGTAAAGTAGGCGCGGCTATCGATGTCTAGGCCTACAGTGAATATATGGTGGGCTCAGACTACAAAGCCTAGGATTGCGATAGACATTATTGCTCAGATTATGCTGGTGTATCCGAATGTGTTTTTTTTCCCCGTATAGAAGGTGATGATGCTAGAGATAATTCCGAAGCCCGGCAGGATTAGGATATATACTTCCGGATGGCCAAAGAATCAGAATAGGTGTTGGAACAAGACCGGGTCGCCGCCTCCACAGGGGTCAAAGAAGGTCGTATTTAAGTTCCGGTCTGTTAGAAGTATGGTGATTGCTGCTGCAAGTACGGGTAGTGCTAGGAGTAATATAATTGCGGTAATTATAACTGATCAGACGAAGAGGGGCATGTTGAATATTGGTATGGATTTAGGTTTTATATTGATGCATGTGGTGATGAAATTGATTGCTCCGAGGATTGATGAGGCTCCTGCTAGGTGGAGTGAGAAGATGGCCAGATCTACTGATGGGCCCGAGTGAACTAAGTTTCCGGAAAGGGGCGGATAGACGGTTCAACCTGTGCCTGCGCCAGCTTCGACGTAGGAAGAGGATAGTAGTAGGAGTAGTGCTGGGGGTAGAAGTCAAAAGCTTATGTTGTTTATTCGGGGGAAGGCTATGTCGGGGGTTCCGAGTATTAGGGGGATGAGTCAGTTTCCAAATCCTCCGATTATAATAGGTATAACTATGAAGAAGATTATGATGAATGCGTGGGCGGTTACTAATACATTAAAGATCTGGTCGCTGCCAAATAGGGATCCCGGCTGTGTCAGTTCTATGCGCATTAGAATGCTTAGGCAGGCCCCGATAAGACCTGATCATGTACCAAATATAAGGTATAGGGTTCCGATATCTTTGTGGTTTGTTGAAAATAGTCAACGGGTAATGTACACGGGTAGTATGGCTGATTTAAGCGGTAAACTGTAAATTTACACATAGGTAGTTCCTTGCTATCAGGCCCCGAGGTGTCATCATGTCAGACTGCAAATCTGAAGTCGGCCTACCGCCCGGGGCTTCTCCGTTTTTTTCCTCCCCCCAAAAAACGGAGAAGGTAGGTTAAAGTCCGTTGGTTTGGACAGCTAATTGTTAATTAGTTTTTTGCGGGATCGAGGCCTGCTAATCTAGGGAACTTTAGTTTAGTTAAAATGTCTGCGTTGCAAGCAGAAGATGTAGTGATACTGCAAGTTCTGGCAGAAACTAAAGTAGTGCTTTATTTGGAGCTTTGAAGGTTCCTAGTTTAATATAACTTAAGTTTCTATATGTTTGGTGAGAGTGGTAGGAGTAATATTATTATGGTCGCTAGTGTGGTTGATAGTAGAGGGGGTGTTTTATGTGGTGACCGCCATTTTATTTGTGTGGTAGATATGTGGGGGGGTATGGTTATGGTTAGGACGTAGGTTAGTCGGATATAGATATAAAGGCTAGGTAGGGAGGATATGGCTATGAGGATGGCTTCTATTGTTAGGTTAAGGGCGGTCATTTTGTTTAAGATGAGTCATTTTGGTATAAATCCTGTGAGGGGTGGTAAGCCGGCAAGAGATAGGATGATTAGTAGTGTGATTAGTATGAGGTGGGGGGAGGTGGTTCATATGGTTCCTATGTCTTTAATAGTTGTTGTTGATGATGTGTTTAGTGTGAGGAAGATGGGGGTGGTAGTTATTGTATAGATTAGAAAGGTGAGGGTAGAGATGTTTGGTGCTAGGGTGATGGTAGCAAGGATTCAGCCTGTGTGGGCGATTGATGAGAAGGCTAAAAGTTTTCGGAGCTGGGTTTGGTTAAGTCCCCCCACTCCTCCCACAAGGATAGATAAGATTGCTGATGAGCTTAGGATTGTTAGGTTGGTGTTGTTGTGGTTTATTATTAGGATGCTGAGGGGGGCGATTTTTTGTCAAGTTAGGATAATTAGGGTTGTTAGTGTTGTGGTGCCTTGTGCTACTTCTGGGAGTCAGAAGTGGAATGGCGCTGCTGCTATTTTTATCATCAGGGCTAGGGTGATGATTTTTATGGTTGTAGTTTCTGTGGTGAGGGAAATTTCTCAACTTGAGGTGTTTAGTGCGTTTATAGTTGTTGCGAATAGGATGGTCATGGAGGCAAGGGTTTGTGTAAGAAAGTACTTTGTTGTTGCTTCTGTTGCTCGGGGATGGTGGGGCTTTGAGATAATTGGTACTATAGATAGGGTATTAATTTCTAGGCAAACTCAGGCTATAAGTCAATGTGTTGTTGTAGTGATTAATAGGGTGCTTATGATGATGCTGGTTGTGATGGTTATTAGGGATATTGGGTTGATTAGTAAAGGTCCTGTGGACATTTTCGGGGTATGGGCCCGGTAGCTTTTTTAGCTGACTTTACTTAGAAAATATTATAAGGTAGTATTGGAAGTTTTGGGCTTCCGAGTTCAAGTTCGAATCTTGGTTTTCTAGTATTAAGGAGATGATTTGAACATCTGTGTTGAGGTTTTAAGCCTTTTGCATGGCCGAGCTTTGCTACCTTAATATATAAAAACTCGGGAGTGATTTAAAAATAAAGGCGAAAACGGCTGTGTTCGCTCTCGGGTGTTTTGCGCTCATGATTCGAGGTGCTGTGAAAAATAGCAGATATCTGGTAGCCCCAGATATTGATAGGATTTCTTATAATCTTTTTCTCTCGCGTTAAAAAAAAAATAAAACGGTTTTGTAAAAATAACTTCTTATAGGATTGCGGGTTTGTAATTTTAGTATGGGAAAGTGGGATTGATTTTGGTGAAAACTTGAAAAATCGAGTAAAAAAACGTGTTCAAAGCGGGATTTCTTTAGTAAAAAAGAATGGAATTTTCAGCAATATGGAAAAATATGTCTAACAAGCATTAAGAGATGTATCCATATAGGAGAAAGTGCTAGACCAAGAATATAGCTCCACCTGGACTAATGGTCTACCCCGGAGAGGGGTGACGGTAACGGGCATATATGGGTGTCAGGTGAAAGGTACCCTTAAAAAAGGCAACCAGGGGTGGCGCAGGCATACGTGATCAGAACATGAGGCCAAATGTACCAGGATAAAGGGTGCGACCAAAGGTCTTGGAAAGAGCAAGTATGGCGGGGTGGTTCCGGACCATTGAGGTGTTCTTGAAGGTGTAACCAGCGGCCTTGGAAAGGACATAGACGGGAGGAGTTACAATATATGGACGTGAAAAGCGGGACTGTGTGCTTTGGTGAAAGGATAGAGGATTTCACGGGAAGGGATAAATCATGGGACACCGGTTTGAAGTAGATAGCCATGGTTACTAATAACGGACAACCTCTGTTAAATGGGACGACCAGAAAATGAGGAGGGGAAAGTATGTGAATGAACCAGTTTTGTATATAATTAATTAAAGTCAGATTCTCGTTTAATAGGCGTGAGGCAAAACGATTAATGTATTATTATACATAGCAATATGAGGACCATATATGTAAAGAGTACATATATAGGCCGAATTCCGGATCAAAATGGTGGGGGGGGTAGGGGGGGGGTCCTAGGAGAGTTATTTTTTACGGTTTTATGGATGGTTCAAAGAGTAGTTTAAGTAGTAAAATACTGGCTTTGGGGGCCAGGGATGGAAGACCCTCTTTGATGTGGGAAGTGGGGTAGTGGTTCCCGTATCTACTCTATCAAGGTAGTCCTTGTGTTCTCAGGCACGCTTCCATTGTGGGGGTGTTCCGCAGAATGCTGTTGTTGTGAATAAGTTAAGTAGGCATATGGCTAGGGTAAGTGGTAGGTATTGTTTTCATAGTAAGTGTATTAGTTGGTCATATCGGAATCGTGGGTATGAGGCGCGGATTCATAGAAACAGTGTTGTTATGATTATTGTCTTTATTATTAAGTTTATTGTGAATAGTTCTGGGTTTGAGGCCCCGGGGTTTATGAATATTATGGTTGAGAGAGTGTTTATTAATAAGATATTAGTGTATTCGGCTAGAAAAAGTAGGGCAAATGGTCCGGCTGAGAACTCTAGGTTAAATCCGGAGACTAGTTCTGATTCTCCTTCGGCTAGGTCGAACGGCGACCGGTTGGTTTCTGCTAGGGTAGAGGTAAATCATATTATGGCTAGGGGTCAGGATGCAAATAGGAGTCAAGAGTGTTCTTGTACTTCAGTGAAGGAGGATAGGGAGTAGTTCCCCGAGATAGTGGCTAGTGAGATGATAATTAGTCCTAATGTTACTTCATAAGAGATGATTTGGGCCACGGCTCGTATTGCGCCTATTAGGGGATATTTTGAGTTTGATGATCATCCTGACCATAGAATAGCATATGTGAATATGCCAGATATGGCTATGATAAAGAGTAGGCCGAGGTTTATGTTGGTTAGTGCATTTGGTATGGGTATTGGTGCTCAAGAGATTAAGGCTAGGGATAGGGCTATGATGGGGGAGAGTGTGAATAGGATTGGGGATGAGAGAGTTGGTTTGGTCGTTTCTTTTGTAATTAGTTTTAGGCCATCTGCAATGGGTTGTAGTAGTCCTAGGGGTCCTACTAGGTTTGGGCCTTTACGTAGCTGCATGTATCCTAGTAGTTTTCGTTCTAATAGGGTAAGGAATGCGACTGCGATGAGAATAGGGAGGATGTATAGTAGGGGGTTTATGATGTTGAGTATGGTTGAAATTATTAAGGTGCAGTGGTCCTTAATTAACCTTATCTAGGTTTGTAGTGTAGTTGTTTATTAATAGGTTGTATTTTATGGTTAAAGCGTGCGTGTGGCATTGGCTTTGCTGTGCCGGTCCTTTCGTACTAGGCGAAGCGTTGCATAGATAGAAACTGACCTGGATTGCTCCGGTCTGAACTCAGATCACGTAGGACTGTTAATCGTTGAACAAACGAACCTTTAGTAACGGCTGCATTACTGGGATGTCCTGATCCAACATCGAGGTCGTAAACCTTCTTTTTGATATGGGCTCTTGAAGAAGATGGCGCTGTTATCCCTGGAGTAACTTATTTCAATTATCAGCTGTGCTGGGTCTAATGTTGGCTTGTATGCCTATTTTATGAGGAGGTCATGTGTTGGAAGTTCTTTTTTGTTCCAAGGTCGCCCCAACCGAAAGTAGCTATTATTAGGTTTAATAGGTTAGTTAAAGCTTCACAGGGTCTTCTGGTCTTATGTCGATATTCTAGCTTTTGTACTAGGAGATCAGTTTAATTGATTTGTTATAAGAGACAGTTGGGCTCTCATTTTGCCTTTCATACAGGTCTACAATTAATAGACAAATGATTATGCTACCTTTGCACGGTTAGGATACCGCGGCCGTTTAATAGTTCACTGGGCAGGCGTCGCCTTTAATACTTGTTTGGCTAAAGGTTATGTTTTTGTTAAACAGTTGGAGCCCTTGATTGCCGAGTTCCTTTTATAACAGTTAATCTTTCTTTTTAACGCTCCTGTGTTGGGGTCACAGTTAGTTTGAAGGTGTGTATGGGTTTGTTGTTTGCCTTTTGTGGTCTGTTAATTACTAGTAGGTTTTCTGTTGCTAGTGGAGGGGTGCGTAAAGAGATGTAATCTTATTATTAGTTTTAGCATAATGATACCTACTTGTGTAGGTCCACCTTTAGTTAATTTGAAGTTTTTAGTTGGTATTGGTTTTGTTTAGTTTAATTCTTTGACGATATTTTTTAGGGTGGCTGCTTGAGGGCCTACGGGTTTAGGGGTCATAGTTTCTTGCAAATTCAGGTTGTATCCTGAATCAACAAAGCTGTACCTTTGTTGATTGTCTTTAGATGTTAATTAATTAAATGTGATTCTAAAGTAGAACTTAGATTCATATTTGGGGTAGCCAGCTATCTCCGAATTCGATAGGCGTTTCACCTCTATTTTTAAGTCTTCCCACTATTTTGCTACATAGAAGGGTGCGTCCGTTAGACTGCTTGAAAATAGCTCATTCGGTTTCGGGGTAGTGGGCTGTGATTCTTCTTGTCCACGTGTTCTTGCTAGACCATGATGCGAAAGGTACAAGGGTTAGTCTTTGCTATTTATTGCTTGGTGGATTCCCTTGCGGTACTTTATTGTGACTTGTGACTGTTCGATCGCAACTACTAGGTGGGGCAAATGATTTGTTTATTTTGTATTGTATGTTTGTGTTTAGTCGTTTAGTCAGCTCAAAAAGATTAATGTAATGTCGTTCGAGTGTAGGTCGAGTGCTTTTTGTAAGCTACTTTTTGTTTCTAAGTACACTTTCCAGTACACTTACCATGTTACGACTTGCCCTGCTTGGTTTTTTTGTTGGTTTATTAATATTAGATGTTTTGGTGACAGGGATGACGGGCGGTGTGTACGCACTTCATTGCGTTGTGTTCAGTTAAGTGTTTTATTCTTATCTTACTGCTAAATCCGCCTTCAGGCACTAATTTCATAGTGCTGTTCGTATTCTCGGCTGGAGAATGTAGCCCATCTTAGCCCCTTCATGGGTTACACCTCGACCTGTCTTTTTAGTGTAGTACTGTTTGGCTCACTTTATTTCTTTTACAAGGTAAGCTGGCGACGGCGGTATATAGACTGTTGGGCAAGAAAGGGTAGGATTAATCGTGGATTATCGGTTATTAGACAGGCTCCTCTAGGTTGTGGTGAAGTACCGTCAAGTCTTTTAAGTTTTAAGTATGACTCGTAGTTGTTTGGCGGACAATTGGTGATTTAATTGTGTATTATGGCTGGGCATAGTAAGGTATCTAATCTTAGTTTGTATCCTAGCTTTCATGAGTCAAAGTTGTGTGGTGTTAGGGGGAAGAATTAATGTGACTTATGGCTTTTTACAGCCCAGCTTAGTTTTTGCCCTAAGGTTGTAACTGTTGTTTTAGTCATTTTTACGCCGTTAGTATTATCTTGGGCCTATCGTGTAACCGCGGTCGCTGGCACGAGATTAACCGGCCCTATGTTCATTTCGCTTGGTCAAGTTTTCACTTATGGCCTAATGTTAACTACTGCTGTGTTGCCCGTGGGGGTGTGGCTTTTGCTTGGCGTTATAGTAAATAGACTGATGCCGGCTCTATGTTGTTTGGCTTTTTCACCGTTGTGGTGAGGCTTGCATGTATAAACAAATGATTTTAGGTAATATGAGGTTTGAGACCAAGACCTTTGTTGGAGGGTTCTACCATCTTAGCATTTTCAGTGCTATACTTTAGGCTTAAGCTACAGCAAC